TCAAAGTAGCCCGATCTAATTCAAAAATTTCACCTAATTGGGCACGTCTAGCATATTTTTTCACAGTAGCAGGATCAGAATAACTTACTCCATTAAGTTCGCCACCATAGAACTCAACAGTAACACCTACTTGTTCAACACTATACTTTGATTCTGCCCTTCTAAAAGGAACATCAGCTCTCACAATTCCGTCTTCATCTACCAAAACTACCGGAAATGTTTCAAAAAAAGTAGGCATACGACGTACAAAAAGCTCGCGCCCTTCTTTATCTCTAAAGACGGGGTGTCCTAACCATCCAACAGCAATTCCATCCCCATTGTCCATTGAGCCTGCTCTGAATAATCCCCCTTTTGCCGGATTATTACCAATATAATCATAAAAAGCTAATTTTTCGGGAATTTTAGACCAAGCTTCCGATAAACTAAGATTTTCGGCTAGCCCGGCACTAACTCTTCGATATATTTCTTGCTGAAAGTATCCCTGATCCCACTGATAACGAGTAGGACCAAATAATTCGATTGGGGTAGTTGCTGAACCATACCACATAGTTCCAGCAACAACAAAAGCTGCAAAAAAAACAGCAGCGATACTACTGGAAAGTACAGTTTCAATATTGCCCATACGTAATCCTTTGTATAGACGTTGAGGCGGACGGACACTAAGATGGAATAGGCCAGCTAATATGCCCAAAGTACCCGCTGCAATATGATGAGAGGCTATTCCTCCCGGAACAAAAGGATCAAAACCTTCCGCGCCCCACGCTGGATTTACAGATTGTACTTTTCCAGTTAGTCCATAAGGATCGGACACCCATATTCCAGGACCATACAAACCTGTTACATGAAATGCACCAAAGCCAAAGCAAGCTACCCCTGAGAGAAATAAATGAATTCCAAAGATCTTGGGCAAATCCAAAGAAGGTTTTCCCGTACGTTCATCACAGAATATTTCTAGGTCCCAATATACCCAATGCCAGATAGCTGCCAAGAAGCACAAGCCGGAAAACACTATATGTGCCCCTGCCACACCTTCATAACTCCAAATACCCGGATTTGTTATAGTTCCTCCTGAAATACTCCAACCACCCCACGAATTGGTTATTCCTAAACGAGTCATGAAGGGTATAACGAACATACCTTGTCTCCACATTGGATCAAGAACGGGATCAGAGGGATCAAAAACTGCTAATTCGTATAAAGCCATCGAACCAGCCCAACCAGAAACTAGAGCTGTATGCATTATATGAACAGAAAGCAATCGACCGGGATCATTCAATACGACAGTATGAACACGATACCAAGGCAAACCCATGGAAATACCTCTTTATCAAAGAAAAATAGACACTATGTCACTTTATTTTATCGCGTTGGAAAAGACTATATCTATATATACTATGTACCTAACCTTTTCAGTAGATTCTGTATCAGAAAAGATTAATATTTATTCCATTGAAAATAACGGAACAATTTTGTTCGTAAGAACAAAGAGAAGCAGATCTATTCTATACCCGATAAGTACCAATACGCAATGGGAGGATTGGTCCCATTTTTGGGGAACGAATGGATAGATACTTGTTTATCATTCGAACGATCGATTTCTTCGTTCAAATTTTTTCTTTATTCATTCTGTCTTACTCTATAAACTTTCCAATCTATGTATCAAATAGAATAAAGAGAAAAAAGGGATGAAGACAATAAACCATTGATTGTTACGTTTCCATATTAAAGTGAAGTATAGTACTAAATTTTTTTCTTTAATTTAATGCCCATTGGTGTTCCAAAAGTACCTTTTCGGAGTCCTGGAGAGGAAGATGCGGTTTGGGTTGACGTATAGTGCGACTTGTCAGACATATTGGGTCATATGGGATTTACCCGTTCTCTCCCCTGATCGAGATATCCTCTGTTTCGCCCAAGAGATATTGTATTGAGTGAAGCATCAATCAATCATTCGGAGCGTGAAGTGCAATTAGATCAATTTATTTTATATTGGGGATCAATATTATAAATTTATAAGAATTTATGGTTTACTTGGACTGATAAAATAAAGTATCCAGGCTCCGTTCAGAAAATACCAAATCAATAACAAATTGTTAATATAATATATGTACGATTACCACTTATATCATAAATGATTCTTATACCTACTATTACTTTATACCTACTATTACTATAGTAGTGATAGTAGTGATCCCAAATTGCCAACCAACGGAATAGTATGATGAATACATCAAATAGTTTTGGGAAAGCAAGACACGAAATTAACTAAAAAAAAAGAAGTCATAACAAAAAAATGGTACTGAGACCATTTGTCCTATATGTGCAAATAGAATTCGGACAGATCTTTTCCCGGGGTAGACCATGAACCTAAAAGAATTGAAAGGGCCCATTCAGGAACAAGACAATGACATCGTGATTTTAATATCGATGAAACAATACATCAATGATAGGTTAGTTTAATAAGTTCAGTAATCTCTTTTTTTTTTAGAGGGAAGGGAGCCAA